GTGACATTCATCAACCGATGACTATTTTCAACAAACCACAAAGACATTGGCACCCTATACCTAATCTTCGGCGCATGAGCCGGTATAGTTGGTACCGCCCTTAGCCTACTAATTCGTGCAGAACTAGGCCAACCAGGGACCCTCCTAGGAGACGACCAAATTTACAATGTAATCGTCACCGCACACGCTTTCGTAATAATCTTCTTCATAGTAATGCCAATCATAATCGGCGGTTTCGGAAATTGACTAGTGCCCCTCATAATCGGTGCCCCCGACATAGCATTCCCACGCATAAACAACATAAGCTTCTGACTACTACCCCCCTCATTCTTACTCCTCTTAGCCTCCTCCACAGTAGAAGCTGGAGCTGGAACTGGATGAACCGTGTATCCCCCCTTAGCTGGTAATCTAGCCCATGCTGGAGCCTCAGTAGACCTAGCAATCTTCTCCCTCCACCTAGCAGGTGTCTCCTCCATCCTAGGGGCCATCAACTTCATCACAACTGCCATTAATATAAAACCCCCAGCCCTTTCACAGTATCAAACCCCCTTATTTGTATGATCAGTGCTTATCACCGCCGTCCTACTACTGCTCTCACTTCCAGTACTCGCAGCCGGTATTACCATACTACTAACAGACCGAAACCTAAACACTACATTCTTCGACCCTGCCGGAGGAGGTGACCCAGTACTATACCAACACCTTTTCTGATTCTTCGGACACCCAGAAGTATATATTCTAATCCTCCCTGGTTTCGGAATCATCTCGCATGTTGTAACATATTATGCAGGAAAAAAAGAACCATTCGGCTACATAGGAATAGTATGAGCCATACTGTCCATTGGATTCCTAGGTTTCATTGTATGAGCACACCATATGTTTACAGTAGGCATAGACGTAGACACCCGAGCCTACTTTACATCCGCCACCATAATCATCGCCATTCCCACTGGCATTAAAGTATTTAGCTGATTAGCCACCCTGCATGGAGGGACTATCAAATGAGACCCCCCAATACTATGAGCACTCGGCTTCATCTTCCTATTTACTATCGGAGGCCTCACAGGAATTGTCCTAGCAAACTCTTCACTAGACATCGCCCTACATGATACATATTACGTAGTCGCTCATTTCCATTACGTCCTCTCAATGGGTGCAGTCTTCGCCATCCTAGCAGGATTCACCCACTGATTCCCTCTACTAACAGGATACACCCTCCACCCCTCATGAACTAAAGCCCATTTCGGAGTAATATTTACAGGAGTCAACTTAACCTTCTTTCCACAGCACTTCCTAGGCCTAGCCGGCATGCCACGACGATACTCAGATTACCCAGACGCATATACTCTATGAAACACCATATCCTCCATCGGCTCACTTATTTCAATGACAGCCGTAATTATATTAATATTCATCATCTGAGAAGCCTTTGCATCAAAACGAAAGGTCCTTCAACCAGAGCTAACTACCACCAACATTGAATGAATTCACGGCTGCCCACCTCCATACCACACCTTCGAAGAACCCGCCTTTGTTCAAATCCAAGAAAGGAAGGAATCGAACCCTCATATGCTGGTTTCAAGCCAACCGCATTAAACCACTCATGCTTCTTTCTTATGAGACGTTAGTAAACCAATTACATAGCCTTGTCAAGCCTAAATCACAGGTGAAAACCCTGTACCTCTCACATGGCCAATCACTCACAATTCGGCTTTCAAGATGCTTCCTCCCCTATCATAGAAGAACTCGTAGAATTCCACGACCACGCCCTAATAGTAGCATTAGCAATCTGCAGCCTAGTACTCTACCTATTAGCACTTATACTTATAGAAAAACTATCATCAAACACTGTAGACGCACAAGAAGTTGAACTAATTTGAACAATTCTCCCAGCTATCGTTCTTATCCTACTCGCCCTCCCATCCCTACAAATCCTTTACATAATAGACGAAATTGACGAACCTGACCTGACCCTAAAAGCCATCGGCCATCAATGATACTGAAGCTACGAATACACAGATTTCAAAGACCTCTCATTCGACTCATACATAATTCCAACCTCAGACCTTCCACTAGGTCACTTCCGACTTTTAGAAGTTGACCACCGTGTTGTTGTCCCCATAGAATCTCCCATCCGCATCATCGTTACCGCTGACGACGTACTCCACTCCTGAGCCATTCCCACCCTAGGAGTAAAAACCGATGCAATCCCAGGACGATTAAACCAAACATCATTCATCACTACCCGACCAGGAATCTTCTACGGCCAATGCTCTGAAATCTGTGGGGCTAACCACAGCTACATACCAATTGTAGTAGAATCAACCCCCCTAACTCACTTTGAGAGCTGATCTTCACTACTATCATCCTAATCATTAAGAAGCTATGTACCAGCACTAGCCTTTTAAGCTAGAGAAAGAGGGCCACTACCCCTCCTTAATGGAATGCCACAACTCAATCCCAACCCATGATTCCTTATCATACTAGCAGCATGACTAATCTTCACCCTGACAATCCAACCAAAACTATTATCATTTACCTCAACTAACCTTCCCTCCAACTCTAACAAAACCCCCATAACTACCAAAATCACCCCCTGAGCCTGACCGTGAACCTAAGCTTCTTCGACCAATTCACAAGCCCATGCCTACTAGGAATTCCACTAATCCTACTCTCCATACTATTCCCCGCCCTATTATTCCCCACCCCTGGTAGCCGATGAATCACTAACCGCCTTTCTACCTTACAACTCTGACTCCTCCATCTAATTACTAAGCAACTAATAATACCCCTAAACAAAGCAGGACACAAATGAGCACTAATCCTAACCTCATTAATAATATTTCTACTCACAATCAACTTACTAGGCCTATTACCGTACACTTTTACCCCAACCACCCAACTATCTATAAATATAGCACTAGCCTTCCCGCTCTGACTTGCTACATTACTCACAGGTTTACGAAACCAACCCTCAGCCTCCCTAGGACACCTCCTCCCTGAAGGCACCCCTACACCCCTAATCCCTGCCCTAATTCTAATCGAAACTACCAGCCTACTCATCCGACCCTTAGCTCTGGGTGTTCGACTAACAGCAAACCTCACCGCAGGCCATCTACTAATTCAACTTATCTCTACAGCCACCACTGCCCTACTCCCAATCATCCCCACTGTATCCGTCCTAACTGCACTAATCCTACTCCTACTAACTATTCTAGAAGTAGCTGTCGCCATAATCCAAGCATACGTCTTCGTCTTACTACTCAGCCTATACTTACAAGAAAACATCTAATGGCACACCAAGCACACTCCTACCACATAGTCGACCCAAGCCCCTGACCTATTTTTGGAGCAGCAGCCGCTCTACTTACCACCTCAGGATTAATCATATGATTCCACTACAACTCATCTCAACTACTCATCCTCGGCCTACTCTCCATATTCTTAGTCATACTACAATGATGACGAGACATTGTGCGAGAAAGCACATTCCAAGGGCATCATACACCTACAGTCCAAAAAGGCCTACGATACGGAATAATCCTATTCATTACATCCGAGGCATTCTTTTTCCTCGGCTTTTTCTGAGCATTCTTCCACTCCAGCCTAGTCCCAACCCCAGAGCTAGGAGGACAATGACCTCCTACAGGAGTCAAACCCCTCAATCCCCTAGAAGTCCCCCTACTAAACACCGCTATTCTCCTGGCTTCAGGCGTCACAGTAACATGAGCGCACCATAGCATTACAGAAAGCAATCGAAAACAAGCAATCCATGCACTAACAATAACAATCTTACTAGGATTCTACTTCACAGCACTCCAAGCAATAGAATACTACGAAGCACCATTCTCAATCGCTGACGGTGTATACGGATCAACCTTCTTTGTTGCTACAGGATTCCACGGACTACACGTCATCATTGGATCCTCATTCTTGTCAGTATGTCTACTACGCCTAATTAAATTCCACTTCACATCCAACCACCACTTCGGATTCGAAGCAGCAGCATGATACTGACATTTCGTAGACGTCATCTGATTATTCCTCTACATAACTATCTACTGATGAGGATCTTGCTCTTCTAGTATACTAATTACAATTGACTTCCAATCTCTAAAATCTGGTAAAACCCCAGAGAAGAGCAATCAACATAATCACGTTCATACTCACCCTATCCCTTACTCTAAGCATCATCCTCACTACATTAAACTTTTGATTAGCCCAAACAAACCCGGACCCAGAAAAACTATCCCCATACGAATGTGGATTCGACCCACTTGGATCTGCTCGACTCCCCTTCTCCATCCGTTTCTTCCTCAGTAGCAATCCTATTTTTACTATTCGACCTAGAAATTGCACTCCTACTTCCACTTCCATGAGCTGTACAACTCCAATCCCCCTCTACCACTCTAACTTGAGCCTCTGTCATCATTGCTCTACTCACACTAGGACTAATCTACGAATGAACACAAGGCGGCCTAGAGTGAGCAGAATAAATACAGAAAGTTAGTCCAACCAGGACAGTTGATTTCGACTCAACAGATCATAGTCTAACCCTATGACTTTCTTCATGTCACTCACACACCTAAGCTTCTATTCAGCTTTCACATTGAGCAGCTTAGGACTAGCCTTCCATCGAACGCACCTAATTTCTGCCCTTCTATGTCTAGAAAGCATGATACTATCCATATATGTCGCTTTATCACTCTGACCAATTGAAAACCAAACAACATCATCCACCCTAGTACCAGTACTCATATTAGCATTCTCAGCCTGTGAAGCAGGTACAGGCCTAGCAATACTAGTGGCATCCACACGAACCCACGGATCCGACCACCTACACAACCTAAACCTACTACAATGTTAAAAATCATCCTCCCTACAATCATACTCCTCCCAACAGCCCTCCTATCGCCCCCCAAATTCTTATGACTAAACACAACCTCGCACAGCCTACTAATTGCCTTCCTCAGCCTACAATGACTCACTCCATCATACTACCCCTATAAAAACCTAACCCAATGAACTGGCATCGACCAAATTTCATCCCCCCTACTAGTACTATCTTGCTGACTGCTCCCTCTTATAATAATAGCAAGCCAAAACCACCTTCAACACGAACCGCTAGTACGAAAACGAACCTTTATCGTATCCCTAATTATAATCCAACCGTTCATTATCCTAGCCTTCTCAACTACAGAACTCATACTATTTTACATCTCATTTGAAGCAACACTAATCCCCACCTTAATCCTTATTACCCGATGAGGAAACCAACCAGAACGCCTAAGCGCTGGTATTTACCTACTTTTCTACACCCTAATCAGCTCACTCCCACTCTTAGTTGCTATTCTCCACCTACATACACAGACAGGCACCCTGCATCTCATAATCCTAAAACTAACTCATCCCGTACTCACTTCTTCTTGAGCTAACATCCTATCAAGCACAGCCCTACTAATAGCATTCATGGTAAAAGCCCCTCTATACGGCCTTCACCTATGACTACCCAAAGCTCATGTCGAAGCTCCAATTGCTGGATCTATACTACTAGCAGCCCTACTCCTAAAACTAGGCGGCTACGGCATCATACGACTCACCTTACTCATAGCACCCACCTCAAATAATCTATACTACCCCTTCCTAACATTAGCCCTATGAGGTGCATTAATAACCAGCTCAATCTGCCTGCGCCAAACTGACCTCAAATCACTCATCGCCTATTCCTCTGTAAGCCACATAGGCCTTGTTATCGCTGCAAGCATAATCCAAACCCACTGATCATTTTCAGGGGCTATAATCCTTATAATTTCCCATGGATTAACCTCCTCAATACTATTCTGCCTAGCTAACACAAACTACGAACGCACACACAGCCGCATTCTTCTCCTAACTCGCGGTCTACAACCCCTACTCCCACTCATAGCCACATGATGACTCCTAGCTAACCTAACAAACATAGCACTACCCCCAACCACAAACCTAATAGCAGAACTAACAATCATAATCGCACTATTCAATTGATCCTCCTTCACGATCATCCTCACCGGAATCGCAACCCTACTAACTGCCTCCTACACCTTATCCATACTACTAACAACCCAACGAGGGACACTCCCTACCCACATCACATCCATCCAAAACTCAAACACACGAGAACACCTTCTAATAACCCTCCACATTATCCCTCTACTCCTCCTAATCCTAAAACCAGAACTAATCTCAGGAATCCCCTCATGCAAGTATAGTTTTAACCCAAACATTAGACTGTGATTCTAAAAATAGAAGTTAAACCCTTCTTACCTGCCGAGGGGTGGTTCAACCAACAAGAACTGCTAATTCTTGCATCTGAGTTTAAAACCTCAGCCCCCTTACTTTTAAAGGATAACAGTAATCCATTGGTCTTAGGAACCACTCATCTTGGTGCAAATCCAAGTAAAAGTAATGGAAGCCGCACTAATCCTTAACACCTTTATAATACTGACACTAACAATTATCCTAATACCAATCCTACTTCCCCTTTTATCCAAGAACCTCCAAAATTCCCCCACCACCATCACCCGCACAGTCAAAACTGCCTTCCTAACCAGCCTCGTACCAATGACCTTATTCATACATTCGGGCATAGAAAGCATTACCTCTAGCTGAGAATGAAAATTCATCACGAATTTTAAAATCCCCATTAGCCTCAAAATGGATCAGTACTCTCTAATATTCTTCCCTATCGCACTATTCGTAACATGGTCCATTCTACAATTCGCATCCTGATACATAGCCTCAGAGCCGTACATTACAAAATTCTTCTACTACCTCCTATTATTTCTAATTGCTATACTAACCTTAACCATTGCTAACAATCTATTTCTCCTTTTTATTGGGTGGGAGGGGGTCGGAATCATATCATTCCTACTCATCGGCTGATGACAAGGACGAGCAGAAGCCAACACAGCCGCCCTCCAAGCCGTACTCTACAACCGAATCGGAGACATTGGTCTCATCCTAAGTATAGCGTGACTCGCCTCATCTACAAATACCTGAGAAGTACAACAAGCCTTCACTGCTACTCAAACTCCAACACTCCCCCTTCTAGGTCTAATCCTAGCAGCTACAGGAAAATCAGCCCAATTTGGCCTCCACCCATGACTACCCGCTGCCATAGAAGGTCCAACTCCAGTCTCTGCCCTACTCCACTCTAGCACCATAGTAGTAGCCGGAATCTTCCTACTCATCCGCACTCACCCCATACTCTCCAACAACCAAACTGCCCTCACTACATGTCTTTGCCTAGGAGCACTATCCACACTATTCGCCGCTACCTGTGCGATTACACAAAATGACATCAAAAAAATTATCGCCTTCTCCACATCAAGCCAACTAGGTCTGATAATAGTAACCATCGGACTCAATCTTCCACAACTTGCATTTCTACACATCTCAACACATGCCTTCTTCAAAGCCATACTATTCCTCTGCTCAGGGTCAATCATCCACAGCTTAAACGGAGAACAAGACATCCGAAAAATAGGTGGCCTACAAAAAATACTCCCAACAACTACCTCCTGCCTGACCATCGGCAACCTAGCCCTAATAGGAACCCCCTTTCTAGCTGGATTCTACTCAAAAGACTTAATTATCGAAAGCATAAACACCTCATACCTAAACACATGGGCCCTCCTCCTAACCCTCCTAGCTACATCGTTCACCGCAACCTATACCCTACGCATAACATTAATAGTTCAAACAGGACATATCCGAACAGCCACAGTTACTCCAATAAACGAAAACAACCAAACAATCACCAATCCAATCATTCGCCTAGCCCTGGGCAGCATCACAGCCGGTCTACTCATCACATCCTTCATTCCCCCAACAAAAACTCCCCCAATAACCATACCACTACTCACAAAAACTGCCGCCCTCATCCTTACAATCTTCGGCATCATCCTAGCCCTGGAACTCTCAAACATAACCCACACCCTAACCCAACCAAAACAGAACCCCCTCATAAACTTCTCCTCCTCACTAGGATACTTCAACCCCCTATCACACCGCTTCATCTCCATAAACCTCCTAAACAGCGGACAAAAAGTTGCCTCCCACCTAATCGATCTATCCTGATATAAAAAAATAGGTCCAGAAGGAATTGCTAATCTCCAACTCATAGCAACCAAAACCTCAACCACCCTCCATTCTGGACTGATCAAAACCTACCTAAGCTCATTTGCCTTATCTATCCTCATCATCCTACTAACACATAGACCTACTACCCCAATGGCCCCAAACCTCCGAAAATCACACCCACTTCTCAAAATAATTAACAATTCCCTAATTGACCTACCCACTCCACCGAACATCTCTGCCTGATGAAACTTTGGATCTCTACTAGGTATCTGCCTACTGACGCAAATCCTAACAGGCCTACTACTAGCAATACACTACACTGCAGACACAACCTTAGCCTTCACATCCGTTGCTCACACATGCCGAAACGTCCAATATGGTTGACTAATCCGAAACCTCCATGCAAACGGAGCCTCATTTTTCTTCATCTGTATCTACCTACACATCGGACGAGGATTTTACTACGGCTCATACCTATATAAAGAAACCTGAAACACTGGCGTTATCCTCTTACTAACCCTAATAGCAACTGCCTTCGTAGGGTATGTCCTACCATGAGGACAAATATCATTTTGAGGGGCCACAGTCATTACCAACCTATTCTCAGCAATCCCCTACATCGGCCAAACCCTTGTAGAATGGGCTTGAGGTGGTTTCTCAGTAGACAACCCAACACTAACTCGATTTTTCGCTCTCCACTTCCTTCTCCCATTCATAATTGCAGGTCTCACCCTAATCCACCTCACCTTCCTCCACGAATCCGGATCAAACAATCCGCTAGGAATTGTCTCAAATTGCGACAAAATCCCATTCCACCCCTACTTCTCACTAAAAGACATCCTAGGGTTTATTATCATATTCCTTCCATTAGCAACCCTCGCCCTATTCTCACCCAACCTACTAGGTGACCCAGAGAACTTCACCCCAGCAAACCCACTAGTTACACCTCCACACATCAAACCCGAGTGATACTTCCTATTTGCATACGCCATCCTACGCTCAATCCCCAACAAACTAGGAGGTGTCCTAGCCTTAGCCGCCTCAGTACTAGTTCTATTCCTAATCCCCCTCCTTCACAAATCCAAACAGCGTACAATAACTTTCCGCCCACTTTCACAAATTCTATTCTGAACCTTAGTCGCCAACCTCCTTATCCTAACATGAGTGGGCAGCCAACCCGTAGAACATCCATTCATCATCATTGGACAACTAGCCTCCCTCACCTACTTCACCATCCTACTACTCCTATTCCCTGCCATCGGGACCTTAGAAAACAAAATACTCAACTACTAAAACACTCTAATAGTTTATAAAAAACATTGGTCTTGTAAGCCAAAGACTGAAGACTACATCCCTTCTTAGAGTTTCCACCACCAACCTCAGAAAAAGAGGACTTAAACCTCTATCTCCAACTCCCAAAGCTGGTATTTTACACTAAACTATTCTCTGAAAAACACTTTCTTTCCCCCTAAACTGCCCGAATGGCCCCACGAGACAACCCACGTACCAACTCTAACACAACAAACAAAGTCAACAACAACCCCCAACCCGCTACCAAAAACATTCCAACCCCCCACGAGTAAAACATTGCCACCCCACTAAAATCCAACCGAACAGAAAACATACCCCCACTATCAACAGTATTTACCCCCGGACCCCAACACCCAATAAATCCCCCTACAACTATCCCTACACCAAGCACCAAAACAAGTCCTGCCCCATACCCAACAACCTGCCAGTCCCCCCAAGCTTCCGGAAAAGGATCCGCTGCTAAAGAAACTGAATAGACAAAAACTACCAACATCCCCCCTAAATACACCATAAATAACACCAGCGATACAAAAGAGACCCCCAAACTCAACAACCACCCACACCCAGCAACAGAAGCTAACACCAAACCAACTACCCCATAATAAGGAGAAGGATTAGATGCCACTGCCAAACCCCCCAACACAAAGCACAAAGCCATAAAAAGTACAAAATAAGTCATAGCAGTTTCTGCTTGGCTTTTTTCCAAGATCTGTGGCCTGAAAAGCCACTGTTATCAAATTTCAACTACAGAAACATCACTTTTCCTCCCCCCCCTTCCCCCCCCGCCACATAATTTCATGCATTTTCCTCTTGATTTTTATGTATTGTATTGCATTCACTCTCCCTCCCCACTAGACACCACAATCCATGTTCGATATCCATTAATATCTAAGCGGACAATACCCCTCCAAAACCCATCCCCTCTTCCAGAGGACCTCCCACCCAATAGTTCCTAAAATCCTTTAACAATACCCGTACTAATACCATTTCACTGCCAGTTTATACATAAACTTCTTCCCTTATACGGCAGTGCTTGTCTGCACCTCTGAATGGGTTAGAAACATCACCCTCCAAGTTTTTCCGGAATATACAAAGCTCGTACCAAGTTCCYGGAATACACAAAGATTCGTACCAGGTGATTTATTAATCGAGCTCCTCACGTGAAATCAGCAACCCGGTGTACGGAAGATCCTACGCTACTAGCTTCAGGACCATTCTTTCCCCCTACACCCCTAGCCCATCTTGCTCTTTTGCGCCTCTGGTTCCTCGGTCAGGGCCATAACTAGGTTAATCCTCTCAACTTGTACTTCACCGATACATCTGGTTGGCTATATATCACCATCTCACCCGTGATCGCGACATCCGGCCGTTTTGGCACTTTTGGTTCTTTTTTTTTTTCTGGGATCTTCAGGCGACCCTCCCAGCGCACCCGGTAAATACAATCTAGGTCTGGACTTTCCATGGTCGGCGTCCGGATCGTAGTCCTCAGGAGTAACTGAATGAGACGGTTGAAGTGTATGGGGAATCATTTTTACACTGATGCACTTTGCTTTACATCTGGTTATGGTGTATCCTCAAGCTCTTATTTATGTTGTTATTTAGTGAATGCTTGTTGGACATGATTTATCATTTTTCATTTCCTCTAACTTTCTAAACAAAACTAGAAGATTCTAACTGAAAAATGAACTGTATTTTGGAACGAATTTTCATCACGTTTTATCATCACTGTTGATATATACCCAACAACAGAGAAATTCCATTAAAAAAGAAGACCAAAACTCATCATCCTTCACCTCACCTTCCTCCACGAATCCGGATCAAACAATCCGCTAGGAATTGTCTCAAATTGCGACAAAATCCCATTCCACCCCTACTTCTCACTAAAAGACATCCTAGGGTTTATTATCATATTCCTTCCATTAGCAACCCTCGCCCTATTCTCACCCAACCTACTAGGTGACCCAGAGAACTTCACCCCAGCAAACCCACTAGTTACACCTCCACACATCAAACCCGAGTGATACTTCCTATTTGCATACGCCATCCTACGCTCAATCCCCAACAAACTAGGAGGTGTCCTAGCCTTAGCCGCCTCAGTACTAGTTCTATTCCTAATCCCCCTCCTTCACAAATCCAAACAGCGTACAATAACTTTCCGCCCACTTTCACAAATTCTATTCTGAACCTTAGTCGCCAACCTCCTTATCCTAACATGAGTGGGCAGCCAACCCGTAGAACATCCATTCATCATCATTGGACAACTAGCCTCCCTCACCTACTTCACCATCCTACTACTCCTATTCCCTGCCATCGGGACCTTAGAAAACAAAATACTCAACTACTAAAACACTCTAATAGTTTATAAAAAACATTGGTCTTGTAAGCCAAAGACTGAAGACTACATCCCTTCTTAGAGTTTCCACCACCAACCTCAGAAAAAGAGGACTTAAACCTCTATCTCCAACTCCCAAAGCTGGTATTTTACACTAAACTATTCTCTGAAAAACACTTTCTTTCCCCCTAAACTGCCCGAATGGCCCCACGAGACAACCCACGTACCAACTCTAACACAACAAACAAAGTCAACAACAACCCCCAACCCGCTACCAAAAACATTCCAACCCCCCACGAGTAAAACATTGCCACCCCACTAAAATCCAACCGAACAGAAAACATACCCCCACTATCAACAGTATTTACCCCCGGACCCCAACACCCAATAAATCCCCCTACAACTATCCCTACACCAAGCACCAAAACAAGTCCTGCCCCATACCCAACAACCTGCCAGTCCCCCCAAGCTTCCGGAAAAGGATCCGCTGCTAAAGAAACTGAATAGACAAAAACTACCAACATCCCCCCTAAATACACCATAAATAACACCAGCGATACAAAAGAGACCCCCAAACTCAACAACCACCCACACCCAGCAACAGAAGCTAACACCAAACCAACTACCCCATAATAAGGAGAAGGATTAGATGCCACTGCCAAACCCCCCAACACAAAGCACAAAGCCATAAAAAGTACAAAATAAGTCATAGCAGTTTCTGCTTGGCTTTTTTCCAAGATCTGTGGCCTGAAAAGCCACTGTTATCAAATTTCAACTACAGAAACATCACTTTTCCTCCCCCCCCTTCCCCCCCGCTCATGTACGGGTTTACATTAAACTACTATCCCCATAACACATACACTCCATGCTTCAAAAACCATTAATATACAAACAGACATAACCATGATTTTCCACACCCCCTCTTCCAGAGGACCTCCCACCCAATAGTTCCTAAAATCCTTTAACAATATCCGTACTAATACCATCTACCTGTTAACTTATACATAAACTTCTTCCCTTATACGGCAGTGCTTGTCTGCACCTCTGAATGGGTTAGAAACATCACCCTCCAAGTTTTTCCGGAATATACAAAGCTCGTACCAAGTTCCYGGAATACACAAAGATTCGTACCAGGTGATTTATTAATCGAGCTCCTCACGTGAAATCAGCAACCCGGTGTACGGAAGATCCTACGCTACTAGCTTCAGGACCATTCTTTCCCCCTACACCCCTAGCCCATCTTGCTCTTTTGCGCCTCTGGTTCCTCGGTCAGGGCCATAACTAGGTTAATCCTCTCAACTTGTACTTCACCGATACATCTGGTTGGCTATATATCACCATCTCACCCGTGATCGCGACATCCGGCCGTTTTGGCACTTTTGGTTCTTTTTTTTTTTCTGGGATCTTCAGGCGACCCTCCCAGCGCACCCGGTAAATACAATCTAGGTCTGGACTTTCCATGGTCGGCGTCCGGATCGTAGTCCTCAGGAGTAACTGAATGAGACGGTTGAAGTGTATGGGGAATCATTTTTACACTGATGCACTTTGCTTTACATCTGGTTATGGTGTATCCTCAAGCTCTTATTTATGTTGTTATTTAGTGAATGCTTGTTGGACATGATTTATCATTTTTCATTTCCTCTAACTTTCTAAACAAAACTAGAAGATTCTAACTGAAAAATGAACTGTATTTTGGAACGAATTTTCATCACGTTTTATCATCACTGTTGATATATACCCAACAACAGAGAAATTCCATTAAAAACCATAAACACAACTTTACATTCGTATATTCAAACAACATTCTCTAGACTATAAAAGAAACTTCCCTAAAAACAACAAACAACAACAAACAACAACAAACAACAACAAACAACAACAAACAACAACAAACAACAACAAACATAAAAGTCCCTATAGCTTATCAGCTAAAGCATGGCACTGAAGATGCCAAGATGGTTACCACACGTACCTGGGGACAAAAGACTTAGTCCTAACCTTACCGTTAATTCTTGCTAGACATATACATGCAAGTATCCGCGCCCCAGTGTAAATGCCCTTAGCCCCTTATTAGCTATTAACTCTAGCAGGGGAGAGGAGCAGGTATCAGGCACACCCATAGCTGTAGCCCAAGACGCCTTGCTCGGCCACACCCCCACGGGTACTCAGCAGTAGTTAACATTAAGCAATAAGCGCAAGCTTGACTTAGTCATAGCAACCCTAGGGTTGGTAAATCTTGTGCCAGCCACCGCGGTCACACAAGAGACCCAAATTAACTGTATGCGGCGTAAAGAGTGGCACTACAATGTCACAGTAACTAGGACCGAAATGCAACTATGCTGTCATAAGCTCAAGGTGCACTTAAGCCCGCCTCTAAGGTGGTCCTAGCACTCCTGATTGATTCAACTCCACGAAAGCTAGGGCACAAACTGGGATTAGATACCCCATTATGCCTAGCCCTAAATCCTGATGCTTACCGTACCAAAGCATCCGCCTGGGAACTACGAGCACAAACGCTTAAAACTCTAAGGACTTGGCGGTGCCCCAAACCCACCTAGAGGAGCCTGTTCTATAATCGATAACCCACGATTCACCCGACCACCTCTTGCCAGAGCAGCCTACATACCGCCGTCGCCAGCTCACCTCCCCTGAGAGCCCAACAGTGAGCACAATAGCCCAACCCACTAACAAGACAGGTCAAGGTATAGCCTATGGGGTGGAAGAAATGGGCTACATTTTCTACAATAGAAAACCTACGAAAGAGGGTATGAAATAACCCCCGGAAGGCGGATTTAGCAGTAAAGGGGGACAATAGGGCCCCCTTTAAGTTGGCCCTGGGGCACGTACATACCGCCCGTCACCCTCCTCACAAGCCACCAACTTTTATAACTAATAAGCCTTACGGCTGAAGATGAGGTAAGTCGTAACAAGGTAAGTGTACCGGAAGGTGCACTTAGCACACCAAGGTGTAGCTATAAAATGAAAGCATTCAGCTTACACCTGAAAGATATCTGATACACACCAGATCGCCTTGAAGCCCACTCTAGCCCAATCACATTACACAACCTAACCGCAACAAAACCCCATCCTACCACCTAACTAAAACATTTTCCAATCCTAGTATGGGCGATAGAAAAGATCCTTCTGGCGCGATAGAGACTGTACCGTAAGGGAAAGATGAAATAACAATGAAAAATCAAGCAACAAACAGCAAAGATAAGCCCTTGTACCTTTTGCATCATGGTCTAGCAAGAATAACCAAGCAAAATGAATTTAAGCTTGCCATCCCGAAACCCAAGCGAGCTACTTGCAAGCAGCTATCCATGAGCGAACCCGTCTCTGTTGCAAAAGAGTGGGATGACTTGCTAGTAGAGGTGATAAGCCAACCGAGCTGGGTGATAGCTGGTTACCTGTAAAATGAATCTCAGTTCTCTCCTGATCTCTCTCCCCGGACACCTAACCTTAGCCCCCATGAAGCAGATCAAGAACAATTTAAAGGGGGTACAGCCCCTTTAAAAAAGAAAACAACCTCCATTAGCGGATAAATCACCTAACCGTCCCCAGACTGTAGGCCCTCAAGCAGCCACCAACAAAGAATGCGTCAAAGCTCTACACATAAAAAAATCCAATAACAACATGACTCCCTTCCTACTAACAGGTCAACCTATATTAATAGGAGCATTAATGCTAAAATGAGTAACCAGGGTTCACCCCTCTTAAGCGCAAACTTACACTCACATCATTAACAGATAACAAACCAATATCTTAATTCCAACAAGATCAAGATATTAAGCCCACCCTGTTACCCCGACGAAGGAGCGCCTATTAGAAAGATTAAAATCTGTAAAAGGAACTAGGCAAACCCAAGGCCCGACTGTTTACCAAAAACATAGCCTTCAGCCCATCAAGTATTGAAGGTGATGCCTGCCCAGTGACATGACGTTTAACGGCCGCGGTATCCTAACCGTGCGAAGGTAGCGCAATCAATTGTCCCATAAATCGAGACCTGTATGAATGGCTAAACGAGGTCTTACCTGTCTCCTACAGATAATCAGTGAAATTGATCTTCCCGTGCAAAAGCAGGAATACTGACATAAGACGAGAAGACCCTGTGGAACTTAAAAATCAACAGCCACTGCATACAAACCCAAACCTATCAGGCCCACCTTTACCCGAATACTGGCTTGTATTTTTCGGTTGGGGCGACCTTGGAGAAAAACAAATCCTCCAAAAATAAGACCATATCTCTTAACTGAGAGCAACCTCTCAACGTACTAATAGTAACCAGACCCAGTATTACTGACCAATGGACCAAGCTACCCCAGGGATAACAGCGCAATCCCCTCTAAGAGCCCACATCGACGAGGGGGTTTACGACCTCGATGTTGGATCAGGACATCCTAATGGTGTAGCCGCTATTAAGGGTTCGTTTGTTCAACGATTAACAGTCCTACGTGATCTGAGTTCAGACCGGAGCAATCCAGGTCGGTTTCTATCTATGACAGACTTTCTCCAGTACGAAAGGACCGAGAAAGTGGGGTCAATACTACAAGCACACCTCATCCCCAAGTAATGCACCCAACTAAATTACCAAAGGACCACCCACCACCAATCCCCTAGAAAAGGGGCCAGCTAGCGTGGCAGAGCTTGGTAAATGCAAAAGGCTTAAGCCCTTTACCCAGAGGTTCAAATCCTCTCCCTAGCCCCATATATATGACCCACCTCCCTACCCTAGCCTATCTTATCATGTCCCTATCCTATGTAATCCCAATCCTAATTGCCGTAGCATTTCTGACCCTAGTAGAACGAAAAATCTTAAGTTACATGCAAGCCCGAAAAGGTCCAAACATCGTAGGGCCTTTCGGACTATTGCAACCTGTGGCCGATGGAATTAAACTATTCACCAAAGAACCAATCCGCCCATCTACCTCTTCCCCATTCCTATTCCTCATAACCCCTATACTAGCTCTTCTTTTAGCACTTACCATTTGAATTCCCCTCCCCCTCCCCTTCTCTCTCACTGACCTCAACTTAGGCCTCCTTTTCCTCCTTGCCATGTCTAGCCTAGCAGTTTACTCAATTTTGTGATCAGGTTGGGCCTCAAACTCAAAGTACGCTCTAATCGGAGCCCTGCGGGCAGTAGCACAGACTATTTCCTACGAAGTAACATTAGCTATCATCCTCTTATCCGTAATCATACTTAGCGGGAACTACACCCTAAACACCCTCGCCATCACACAAGAGCCATTATACCTTATTTTCTCCTCATGGCCCCTTGCAATAATATGATATATTTCGACACTCGCTGAAACAAATCGTGCCCCATTCGACCTCACAGAAGGGGAATCAGAACTAGTGTCGGGCTTTAACGTAGAATATGCTGCCGGACCATTCGCCCTGTTCTTTCTAGCTGAATACGCGAATATCATACTAATAAACACACTAACAGCAATCCTGTTCCTAAACCCAAGCTCACTAAATCTCTCCCAAGAATTATTTCCCATGGTTCTAGCCACAAAAGTCCTATTCCTCTCTTCAGGATTCCTATGAATCCGTGCCTCCTATCCACGATTCCGCTATGATCAACTCATGCACCTGCTCTGAAAAAACTTCCTACCACTAACATTAGCACTGTGCCTCTGACATATCAGTCTACCAATCTGCTACGCAGGCCTCCCTCCTTACTTAAGGAAATGTGCCTGAACGTAAAGGGTCACTATGATAAAGTGAACATAGAGGTATACCAGTCCTCTCATTTCCTAAGAAAGCCTTAGAAAAGTAGGAATCGAACCTACACAAAAGAGATCAAAACTCTCCATACTTCCTTTATATTATTTCCTAGTAAGGTCAGCTAACAAAGCTATCGGGCCCATACCCCGAAAATGATGGTTTAACCCCCTCCCCTACTAATAAACCCACATGCAAAGTTAATCACTATTCTAAGCCTCTTTCTAGGAACAACTATTACAATTTCAAGCAACCACTGAGTAATAGCCTGAACCGGACTAGAAATCAACACCCTCGCCATCATCCCCCTCATCTCAAAATCTCACCATCCTCGAGCCATCGAAGCTGCAATTAAATATTTCTTAGTACAAGCAGCTGCATCAGCCTTAGTCCTCTTCTCAAGCATAACTAACGCATGATATACAGGACAATGAGATCTCACCCAACTAACCCACCCAACCTCGTGTCTACTACTAACAGCTGCAATCGCAATAAAACTAGGACTAGTCCCATTCCACTTCTGATTCCCAGAAGTACTTCAAGGCTCATCCTTGACTACAGCCCTACTGTTATCAACAGTAATAAAATTCCCCCCAATTACTATTCTATTTATAACTTCCCACTCCCTTAATCCAACACTACTAACCACCATGGCCCTTGCTTCAGCAGCCCTAGGTGGATGAATAGGCCTAAACCAAACACAAATTCGAAAAATCCTGGCCTTTTCATCCATCTCCCACCTGGGTTGAATAGCAATTATCATTATCTACAACCCAAAACTTACCCTACTAACCTTCTACCTATACTCCCTTATAACAACCACAGTATTTATCACCCTAAATACAACAAAAACCATGACATTATCAACAATAATGATCTCATGAACAAAAACTCCTATACTCAACGCCACCCTCATATTAACCCTGCTATCATTAGCAGGACTTCCACCTCTCACAGGATTCCTGCCCAAATGACTCACCATCCAAGAACTTACAAAACAAGAAATAACCACAGTAGCCACAGTCATCTCTATACTATCCCTGCTAGGATTATTCTTCTACCTCCGCCTCGCATACTACTCAACAATCACACTCCCACCAAACTCCACAAACCACATAAAACAATGACATATTAACAAGTCAACAAATGTCCTCACCGCTATTGTCGCCTCCCTATCAATCCTACTACTACCACTCTCCCCCATAATCCTGACCACTATTTAGAAACTTAGGATAACCGCTAAACCGAAGGCCTTCAAAGCCTTAAATAAGAGTTAGACCCTCTTAGTTTCTGCTAAGGTCCGCAGGATATTAACCTGCATCTTCTGAATGCAACCCAAATACTTTAATTAAGCTAGGACCTTCCCTAGACAGATGGGCCTCGATCCCATAAAACTCTAATTAACAGTTAGATGCCTAAGACCAGCAGGCTTCTGTCTACCAGACTCCGGCACACTTCTAATGCGCATCGATGAGTTTGCAACTCAACATGAACTTCACCACAGAGTCGATAAGAAGAGGAATTGAACCTCTGTAAAAAGGACTACAGCCTAACGCCTCAACACTCAGCCATCTTACCT